ATGGCAGTTCCAAAAAAACGTACTTCTATGTCAAAAAAACGTATTCGTAGAAATATTTGGAAGAAAAAAGGATATTTAGTTGCAGTAAAAACTTTTTCTTTAGCGAAATCGGTTTCCACCGGGCGTTCAAAAAGTTTTTTTGTGCGACAAACAAATAATAAAGTCTTAGAATAATCTCAATTGATATAGCCTAAAGAACCCCAAATTTTGTAAGATTAATGTTAACTAATGTATTTTTCTGTATTAAATTTCTCAATAATACTTAGAACTCACTGCTGTGATATATAGAATAAGAGTTTTTTGTATATTGGGTTCTAAGTATTATTTTTTTCCCTATCACAATTGTACTTTTCACAATTGAAAAGTACAATTGTGATAGAGATTGAAACTCTTTTGTTATATGCCTATCCCAAAACTTAATTGGTTTTGTAAATGGTATTATAAATTATATGCGCAATAAAGAATATTAATACTTTAATTTAAATATACTAAGGTATCGAAATCATTAGAAAAATAACAAATTATTTGTATTTAATGATGAAATTGTGATAGATATGAAATCCTAGTTATTTGATTTTGTTCATTGAAAAAAAAAAACTCAATCTTTTTCATTTGAATCCATGAAATCGGATAAATGAAAAACAAATCATAAAAAAATTGAGAAAAAAAGACAATTCTTAGTTTTATACCTCAACCGAGAAAAAACTATGGAGTTCCAACTGTTTGGAGAAAACTTAGTTTCTAGTACATGAAAGTTGATTGTTAAAAAACCCACGACGATACTACCTAGGTAGATATTTTATTGAAGATTCAAATATTTAAACCACAAACCAGTCTTTATTCATTGATTCTAATTAATGTTTCCTAAACTATATTGAATCCTTGAATCTCGACGATTCAACATGAATTGACTATTATTATTTCAAGTAAGCCGCCGTGGTGAAATCGGTAGACACGCTGCTCTTAGGAAGCAGTGCTAAAGCATCTCGGTTCGAGTCCGAGTGGCGGCATCTTCTAAAAGAGATACAATAGATCCTAAAATGTATTCAATTCGCGATTTCCAATTCTGTAATGGGACCCCTTTTATGATATTTGTGACTTTAGAACATATATTAACTCATATCTCTTTTTCGATCATTTCAATTGTGATTATGATTCATTTGATGACCTTATTAGTCCACAAAATTGTAGGATTACGTGATTCATCAGAAAAAGGGATGATAGCTACCTTTTTCTCTATAACAGGATTATTAATTTCTCGTTGGATTTCTTCGGGACATTTTCCATTAAGTAATTTATACGAGTCATTAATCTTCCTTTCGTGTAGTTTCTTCATTATTCATATGATTCCCAAGATACGTAACCTTAAAAACGATTTAAGCACAATAATTGCACCAAGTACCATTTTTACTCAAGGCTTTGCCATGTCGGGTCTTTCAACTGAAATGCATCAATCCACAATATTAGTACCTGCTCTACAATCTCAGTGGTTAATGATGCACGTAAGTATGATGTTATTGAGCTATGCAGCTCTTTTATGCGGATCATTATTATCAGTCGCTCTTCTAGTCATTACATTTCGAAAAAACATCAAAATTTTTTGTAAAAGCAATAATTTATTAATTAAGTCATTTTTCTTTGGTGAGATTGAATATTTGAATGAAAAAAGAAGTGTTTTTAAAAACACTTCTTTTCCTTCATTTCAAAATTATTACAAATATCAATTAACTGAGCGTTTGGATTATTGGAGTTATCGTGTCATTAGTCTAGGGTTTACCTTTTTAACCATAGGTATTCTTTGTGGAGCAGTATGGGCTAATGAGGCATGGGGATCCTATTGGAATTGGGACCCCAAGGAAACTTGGGCATTTATTACTTGGACCATATTCGCGATTTATTTACATACTAGAACAAATATAAATTGGAAAGGTACGAATTCGGCACTTGTAGCTTCTATAGGATTTATTATAATTTGGATATGCTATTTTGGGATCAATCTATTAGGAATAGGTCTACATAGTTATGGTTCATTCACATAAACATCTAATTGAATAAACTACATGAAGAATACATAAGATAAAAGCATCATCCCATATATAACGAAAGTTTGTTTTTATGAGTTTTTGAGAACCGTTTGAATCAAGGAATCATTCAAATTTAAATGGTTCTCAAAAACTCGAGATGTATCTAATTACAATTCTTATTCATTTTATTTCTTTTTTCATTATACAGTACAGCAAACGATTTTCAAAATATTAAATTCAAAGAATTATAAGACTTTCCTTCCGTTTCATTAATGAAACACTATCTATGATAATAATTGGATAAGATAGCGTGTACCTTGTCAACTGATAACGAGAGAACAAAATCGGGATAAATACCAATACTTATTACGGGTAGAAAGATACAGATTGAAAGAAATAGTTCTCGTAGTCCAGAATCCCAAAAATTAGAGTTTGGAATATTAAATAACTTGTATCCATAAAACATCTGACGTAACATAGATAATAAATAAATAGGAGTTAATATCATTCCAATTGCCATTACAAAAGTAATTAGCATTTTTGACATTAAAAGATATTTTGTACTAGTAATTAGTCCAAAAAATACTAAAAATTCCGCAACAAAACCACTCATTCCTGGCAATGCAAGAGAAGCCATCGAGAAGCTACTGAACATGGTAAATGTTTTTGGCATTGGGATAGATATCCCTCCCATTTCTTCGAGATAAACAAGACGTGTTCTATCACAACTCGTTCCCGCCAAGAAAAAAAGTGCAGCACCAATAAATCCATGAGAGAGCATTTGTAAAATAGCTCCATTGAGTCCCATGTCGGTTATAGAACCAATTCCTATAATTGTGAAACCCATGTGAGATACAGAGGAATAGGCTATTCTCTTTTTTAAATTACGTTGACCAAGAGAAGTTGAAGCTGCATAGATTATTTGCATTGTTCCTATTATCACCAACCAAGGAGAAAATATAGAATGAGCGTGGGGTAGTAATTCCATATTGATCCGAATCAATCCATATGCGCCCATTTTTAATAGGATTCCAGCTAAAAGCATACATGTACTGTAATGTGCTTCTCCATGGGTATCAGGTAACCATGTATGTAGGGGTATAATCGGCAATTTGACAGCATAAGCAATAAGGAAGCCAAAATAGAATATTATTTCCAATGCCACAGGATATGATTGATTAATTAATCTTTCAAAATCTAATGTTGGTTCATTGGAACCATATAAACCCATACCTAGAACTCCTATTAAGAAAAAAATGGAACCCCCTGCAGTGTACAAAATAAACTTTGTAGCCGAGTAGAGACGTTTCTTTCCCCCCCACATGGATAAAAGTAAGTAAACAGGAATTAATTCTAACTCCCACATGATGAAAAAAAGTAAAAAGTCTCGAGAGGAAAATAATCCTATTTGACCGCTGTACATTGCTAGCATCAGGAAATAGAACAACCGCGAATTTCGAGTAATTGGCCAAGCTGCTAAAGTTGCTAAAGTAGTGATAAATCCTGTCAGTAAAATGGGTCCTATGGAAAGCCCATCGATTCCTAGTCTCCAGTGGAAATCAAAAACATCTATCCATTTAGAATCTTCCTTCAATTGCATTAATGGATCATCCAATTGGAAATGATAACAGAATGCATAAGTCGTTAGAAGGAGTTCTAATAAGCATATACATATAGTATACCACCTAAACATCTTATTCCCTCTATGAGGGAATAAGAAAATTGAGGAACCCGCGAATATCGGTAAAACAACAAGTATTGTTAACCAAGGAAAATAACTCGTGATAAAGACAAGATACATTTTGACCAGAGAAGCCCGTCCTCAAAATAATATATTTTGTCGAGCACGGGCTTTTGTCGGTAAAGAGGAATCACAAATGATTCAAGTGGAGTTTTTTGTAACGTATCAATAAGATAGAGCCATGCTGCGAGTTGTTTCAGGCCCTAAATAAACACGGACACTCAAAAAATCTGTTGGGCAGGCAGATTCACATCTCTTACAACCTACACAGTCCTCGGTTCTTGGCGCGGAAGCTATTTGCTTGGCTTTACATCCGTCCCAAGGTATCATTTCCAATACATCTGTGGGGCAAGCTCGTACACATTGAGTACACCCTATACATGTATCATAAATTTTTACTGAATGTGACATTGGATCTATAAATTACAGTTTTGAACATAAAAGATTTTCGATCTGGTCAAATCAAATTAGTAGTAAATGAATCATATATTATATATTGTAATATTGTAGACACCAGACGAAACAGTGGTTTATTAAAAACAATCAATATATTTCTTAAATCAATCTGTTTATGAGAAAAGGTCAAGACACTTTGATTTTCGTTTCAACAATTATGATGATACGAGTTACACATGCGAATTAAAATTAATTGGCCAACAAATTGGTCATCATTATTTCAATATAAATATAAAAATACAATTCAATAAAAAATAGTATTTCAATTCTATTAAATATTTTTATGTGTCTTTATTTAAATTATCTATGATGATTATCACTAATTATTCAACAAATTCGATTGATTAATACGAGTTGATTTTCTGTTACGATGGATCGACGAAACAATAGCAAGTCCAATAGCTGCTTCAGCAGCTGCAATGGCTATAACAAAGATTGAGAAAATGTCTCCTTTTAATTGGCGACTATCAAATATATCAGAAAATGTTACAAGATTGATATTAACCGAATTTAGTATAAGCTCAAGACACATAAGCGCTCTAACCATGTTTCGACTTGTGATCAATCCATAGATACCTATAGAAAATAAATAAACACTCAAGAAAAGGACATGCTCAAACATCATTGACTAACTCCTTATCAATCTCGATTCATTTCAATATGAATAACAATTCAACCGATTCAATTGATTAGAATAGAACAATTACACAACAAAAGAAGATATTGACGGTAGATAGATTTAACTAAAAATTTCTATTTATTTATTTAGAATTTAGTTATAATTCTAAGAATTGGGAATCATTATAAGTTAAGTATTTTTATTGCTTATTGTCGAGCCATAGTAATTGCACCTATCAAGGAAACTAAAAGAATTATTGAAATGAGTTCAAACGGAAGATAAAAATCTGTTGATAAATGAATCCCAATTTGTTGAACGTTATTTATTAGGTCCTGTTCCATAATCTGGTTTGACCTTGCAGTCCAAATAATTCCGTACCATGACGTATCTGGGATAGTAGTAATTAGTGAAAAAAGAATAGTTGTACAAACCATCAAAGTGACCCCATCTCCAATGGTCCAAAAATAGGAATTATTGGAATATCCTGAACCATTCATGAACATTACAGCAAATATGATCAAGATATTTATGGCTCCCACATAAATAAGGAGCTGTGCGGCAGCTACAAAATAGGAGTTCGATGAAATATAGAATAAGGATATACAAACAAGAACCAATCCCAATGAAAAGGCAGAATAAATTGGATTGGTAAATAATACTACCCCCAGACCCCCTAATACAAGAATTGACCCCAGAAATACAACAAGAATATCATGTATTGGTCCAGGTAAACCCATTATGTATAAAATACAAAATAAATAACTTTAACTATTTCATGACCTTACTTTAACTTTACTAAATAAATGGTCCAGGAAAGGAAAAGGGGTTACCCTATTTTTGTTTTCTTGTATATAATAATGTATATGATACATTTATAATTGAATTGAATTTGAATATGGATTAATGTAGATATAGATAAAATTATCGGGCCAACCTTACTTTATTTATATTTATCCGAAAGAAAAAAAAGAAAAAAGTAGTTGAAATTTGCTATTTTGAAATCATCACTAAAAATATATTTTTAGTTTAAATCAAAGAGTGATTCTCAACAATCATTAGTTTTTATTTGTAGTTACCGACTACCCAAAATAAAAAGCTTGGATCCTTTATATCAAAACAAAATCTTAGTAATCGGTAATTGTTCTTGAATCAAAGGGTTTATCTTTGTCTATTTTTATTTGAGTCGAATTCATAACTGTTTGAATTGTGTAATCTCCAATTATTGAGATTGGTAATCGACCCAAAGCAATTTGATTATAATTCAATTCGTGACGATCATAAGTAGAAAGTTCATATTCTTCAGTCATTGATAAACAATTTGTTGGACAATACTCGACACAGTTACCACAAAATATACAAACCCCGAAATCTATACTATAATTAAGTAATTGTTTCTTTTTAATATCTCTTTCAAATCTCCAATCAACAACGGGTAGATCTATCGGGCATACACGAACACATACTTCACAAGCAATACATTTATCAAATTCAAAGTGGATTCGACCCCGGAAACGCTCTGATGTGATCGATTTTTCATAAGGATATTGAATAGTTACAGGTAAACGATTTGTGTGGGATAAGGTAATTATGAAACTTTGACCAATGTACCTTGCAGCTCGTATTGTTTGTTGACCATAATTCATGGACCCAATTACCATAGGGAACATATTGTAGATATACATGAAAAATTTGACGTTTCTTTCTCTTGTTTGATAGAGATTATGAATCTAAAATAGTGTTATCGTATTCTCTTATTTATAATGAAACAAGTTGGGAAGAAGTTGTTAATAACAGATTACCTAGAGAAATAGGTAAAAGAAATTTCCATCCAAGATTTAATAACTGGTCCATTCTCATTCTAGGTAAAGTCCATCTTGTTGTGATAGAAATGAAGAGAAACAAATAAGCTTTAGTTAATGTAATAAGGATACCCATTGTTATTCCAAAAATGCCGGCGATTTTTTTTATTCCGAAAAGCTCAGAAATGGATATATACGGAATAGGTAAATTCCACCCACCTAAGTAAAGAACTGTTACAAATAATGAAGAAACTAATAAATTTAGGTAAGAAGCAAGATAAAATAAACCATATTTGATACCCGAATACTCGGTTTGATAACCTGCTACTAATTCCTCCTCCGCTTCTGGTAAATCAAAGGGCAATCTCTCACATTCGGCTAGAGAAGAAATTAGAAAAACAATAAATCCTATAGGCTGACGCCACAGATTCCACCCCCAAAAACCATATTTTGACTGTGCTTCAACTATATCAACTGTACTTGAACTGTTAGATAATCATAGTCGATAATAACATCACTGTTCCCATCGCTATTTCAAAACCGTACGTGAGACCTCAGCTTCATACGGCTCCTCGATGGCCACAAAAAAAATGTAAGGACGGGTTCGATATTATCACCATCTTTGGATGGATAGAATAAAGATACATCGGAAAGTCCCAAATTAGACCAATGGAATTCTGTCTGCTAGAATAATAAAAAAAGTGCTTCCGAATTGATCTCATCCTTTACAATAAAAATTTCTCTTTGTTCGGTAATAACTTAATATTTCAATAAAATACTCCTTATATCAATCAATACAAAATAAAAAGAATTAGTCATTAGTTCATGAATCGTGATAAGAATTCGATATGTATGAATATGGATAGAGAAAAGAATAAATAGGGATCCCCTTTTTTTATTATTCATTCAATTACTGCATTCCATTTCTTTTTTCCTGTTCTTCTGTCTCAGAGGAGGATACTCAAAAATAAAATAAAGAATTAATTCGTTCTTGATAGTCATTTCTTTAACCAGTGAATAGGAGCATACTCTAGATCGGAATCGTAGGGAAGTACTACTTGATCATTTCTACCAATTTCAAGTCCTTATTATGATTCGTTTTATGAAGAAATACCTCTTTTTTGATACCTTACATTATCTCCATTACTAATCCTTTGTGTACCTTGGTGTTCCTAACCGTCCACTGACTTTTGATTGATCCCCGGTATAGTAATACATATGAGACAGTAGTAGAAACTCCATACAGTTGATCTTTTGTTTGCGCCCGCTTCAAGATATGATGACTAATCAAAAAATCTTAATCTTGGGGTAAGCAGTTTACACTGCTTATTTTTACTTCAACTTTATTCTTGTACATAGGGAATGAGATTGTTTCTTCTTACTACAAATTTGGAAGCTGTTTAGTTTCACTCATATAACTATCTGGTTTAACTCATCAACCCGAATGCTGAATAAAAAAAAAAATGAAAACATCTATTCAATACATTGAACCTCTTTCTTTTTTCTTTTATTTCTAGAAGAGAGGTTCAAAGTTCATATTCCAACGAATCACACGTAGAGATATTGATAACACACATAGAGTTAATGGTATTTCATAACTAATAGATTGAGCAGCAGCTCGTAGACCACCTAAAAAGGAATATTTATTATTCGATCCATATCCTGACATAAGAAGCCCAATAGGAGCAATACTAGAAATGGCGATCCATAAAAAAACACCTATACTGAGATCGGCTAAAACAAGACGATACCCAAAAGGAATTACTAAATAACTTAGTAGAATTGATATAACCGCTATAGACGGTCCCACACTAAACAAACGAATATCTCCTCGAGATGGGAGGAGGTCCTCTTTAAAAAGTAGTTTAGTCCCATCCGCTATAGCTTGAAGAATTCCCAACGGGCCAGCATATTCAGGCCCAATACGTTGTTGTATCGCTGCAGATATTTCTCTTTCTAACCACACAATTACTAGTACCCCCATTGTTATTCCCAATATAAGGGTCAAAATGGGTACAATCCATATTAGTCCATACACTTCTTTTAAAAATTCCGATGTAGAAAAAGAATTGATAGTTTGTACTTCTGTCGTATCAATTATCATTTCAACGATCAACTTCTCCCATAATGATATCTATACTACCCAATATCGTCATGATATCAGCCAATTTCATTCTTTTAACTAGCTGAGGAAGAATTTGCAAATTGATAAAACCGGGTGGACGAATTTTCCATCTCCAGGGGAAAACACTATTATCTCCTATCAAATAAATTCCCAATTCTCCTTTTGGGGCTTCCACTCTCACATAAAGTTCTTGTTTCGACAATTCTAAATTGGGTGAAGGTTTTTTACTAATAAATCTATATTCAAAATCATTCCATTCGGAATTCTTTGCTCTATCAAAGCGTCGTACTTCTAAATTTTCATAAGGTCCTCCAGGAATTCCTTCTAGAGCCTGTTGAATAATTTTTATGGATTCCTTCATTTCACCGATTCGTACTAAATAACGAGCTAATGAATCTCCTTCTTTTTGCCATTGGACTTCCCAATCGAATTCATTGTAACACTCATAATGATCAACTTTACGAAGATCCCATTGGATTCCAGAAGCTCGTAACATCGGTCCTGATAAACCCCAATTTACAGCTTCTTCTCCACCAATAATGCCCACTCCTTCAACTCGTTCCAAAAAAATGGGATTCCACGTAATAAGTTTTTGATATTCAACAACTCCTGTTAAAGAATAATCGCAGAAATCCAAACATTTATCTATCCATCCATAAGGTAGATCAGCAGCTACTCCTCCAATACGGAAATAATTATGCATCATTCGCATACCTGTGGCGGCTTCGAATAGATCATATATCAATTCCCTTTCTCTGAAAATATAGAAAAAGGGAGTCTGTGCACCGATATCCGCCATAAAAGGTCCAAGCCATAACAAATGAGAAGCTATACGGCTCAATTCCAGCATAATTACTCTGATATAGCTAGCTCTTTGAGGTACTTGAACATTTTCCAATTGTTCTGGCGCATTTACGGTTATTGCCTCTGTGAACATAGTAGCTAAATAATCCCATCGTGTTACATAAGGTAGATATTGTATAATTGTTCTATTTTCCGCTATCTTTTCCATTCCTCTGTGTAAATAGCCCAATATGGGCTCACAGTCAATAACATCTTCACCATCGAGAGTAACGATTAGTCGGAGAACACCATGCATTGATGGGTGGTGAGGCCCCATATTGACTATCATGAGATCTTTTCTTGTAACCGGTACTGTCATATCTTTTCTTCCTTAATTCATTATTCCATGAATTCCTCAAAACGAGACTCATCAAAACAAAAAATTGAATACTACTAAAAAATTCAAACGATTAAATTAACGAGTTTTTGGCTCTCGAATATCCAACTGACCAATTAATTTCTTATAACGTACTCTATTTTTCTTTGACAAATAAGCCAGCAACCGTTGACGTTTTCCTAGAATTTTTCGTAGACCCCTTTGTGATAAAAAATCTTTTTTGTGCAATTCCAAATGTGAAGTAAGTCTCCGTATCTTATTGGTGAAACTGAATACTTGAAATTCAACAGAACCTTTGTTTTCTTCTTTTTCTTCTTGTGGAATAATGGAAATGAATGAATTTTTGACCATAAAAAATTTTTCTATCCTTTTTCTTTCTTTTTCATGGATTTTTCCGATCAGGAAAAATAATAAAAAAAAAAAAGAATTATGCCGGTTATTTTAATCTAGTACACACATCTAGTACACACACACAAAAATTTGGATTTATTCATATACTACTTCTTTATTTTATCCAAATCAAATTGAAAATTTGATTTGGATAGAAAGGGATAATATGTTTCCACATTAACTAAAGAAAAGAATTTATTTCTATCTAAAAGGATTCCCCTAATTTATTTATTCCTATATCCAATTGAATGGATACACCATTCAATCTGTATCATTTACCAAAATATAACATAGCATATGCATACATCTTTCGGCTTTCATATACCGAAAATGTCACGGAATATAGATATATATATATATGATATAGGAAATATACTATTAAATTAAATAATTCTAAATCGTGGATACATATGTATCCTTGACATACTGAAACGACTGCCATTATTGGTATCAAACCAATAGCGATTCATACAAGCTAAATCTTCTAATCGGTAATTGGGCCAAAGAACAAATTTGCATTTAATGAATTTATTTGTATCCGTATTAAGATGCTTGTCCTCATCCAAAAATTTTCCAGAGTTTCTTATGTTGTTTTCATTGCAAAATAATGGATTTCTATTTCTATCCGTAACATTCCAATTATGGGAATTGAAACAAATTAACATTCTCAATTCTCTGCGACGTCTAGGAGATAGAATATTTTCGGGAACAAGGAAATCATAATAATTTGTGTCCCCATTCACAAGCATATTCCCATATCGTACAATGGGTTTATCCAAATTCCTCTTATCAATATAACTTTTTTTTATGCATTTTCTATTAGTTTGGTGTTTATTGTTCTCGACCAATGAAATACTTATAGTTTGATATATAATCAATTTTCCATCCCTTTTTATAGATAGACGAATTGGTTCGATAATTAATATTCCTTTTTTTATCAATTCTGTAAGAGCTAGATCTTTCTGAATTAGCATTACATCCAGATGCATCTCTCCTCTTTGAATCGAGGATATAGCAATTTCTTTTGGATTTATCAGTCTAAGTAAGAGACAATATACCTTGATATTATTGATCATTCTTTGGTTCAAGGAGTCATCCCATCTTAATTGAAAAAGGAAATATTTTTTCAGGAAGAAATCTAGTTCTGCTTTCTTGTTTTTCTTGGATTGTTTTTTCTTCTTACCTTTTTTAATGGTAATGTCTGATCTCGCATAATTCTCTTCAATATCTTTTTTTTTGTTTTCTTTTCGTAGATCTGATACAAGATTTACTTGGTCCTGTTGCTCATTTTTTTGTTGGTTGGAATTTTCTAATTTAAGATATTTTTTTTGATGAGATATCATCTGAAGATTATTTTTTCTATTTATATTGATGTTTTTATTTTGACTTTTATTTTTATAAAAATAAAAGTCAAAAAGAAGTAATTTGATTGGTATAATCCATGGTTTAATCTTATATGCATCAAAAAGTAAGACAAATTCTGGGAAGAACCAAGATTCTAGATTTGATATGGTATGATAAACTCTTTCTTGATTCATTCCCATCCAATTAAAAAAAATACTTTTTTGATTGGATGGGTTGATTTCTTGATGAATCGTAAGAGAAAAAATATCTTTTTTTTTCAATTTGTTGTTGATTTTTTTTTCAGTCTTAGTATTTTTATCAATTTTGGTACCGATATGTGTATTGGTCCAGGTCTCAATATTGATATTTTTTCTAAGACAAAAGTGGAGAATTCGACAATCAAAATATTTTCTATCTAGATTTTTATGCGTATCAATAATATATCCTTCTTCTAGATAATCACTAATAGCTGTACTTACCAATACATAAAATGATTCGGATTTTGGTTTATTGAAATTATATGGAATTTTGTGAACCCCGTTTACTTGTAATCTTGACCCATAAATATCAAAATCCTCCTTATCCCCATAGTTCATATATTTATGTGATAAAAGATCATATCTGTAGTGTTTTTTCCATTTTTCTTTTTGATTTGTCAATGAATCCGCTGCATAGTAATTTTGTTTCACGTAATGAATTAATTGGTCTTTTTCTTTTTTATATGAATCCGCTTTAATTGAGTCCTTATTTTGAATCCTATAACGTTGATTGATTCTATTTCGCCATTTTTGCGGTACTAACCGCGACCATTTGGTTTTAGATAAATTGTATTGATAATGCCCCTTTAACCAGTTTTTCCATTCAATCATTCCAGACTTATGAATTTTCTTATGTCTTGAATTGTAATCAAATATTCCTCGTGTCATACAATAATCCTTGATTTTATCCTTAATAAAAGGATAAGTCCCCTGATATTGAAGTAGAGATTTCAATTGATACTTGTTAAGTAATTGGGTTTGTGATAATTTGTAAAATACATATGCTTGGGACAAGGAGGATAAGTCATAATACATTTTTGTACTATTACTAATATTAGTATTCGAAAAGGACTTTTTTATAGTGGAAAAAAAGTTCATTGTATTTTGATCTCTTTCATCAATTCCTTCCTGATTTGTTTGATCGTTGTAAACGGATTTATTGATTATTTTTTTTGTTGATTCAAAGAAAAGTTGGAAATAGATCCTGTGAATGGTAATCATACATAGCAAGATATCTATATATATATTTTCAATCAGAGATTTCATAAAATAATGTGATTTACGTATTAATCGTATATTTATTCTTTGGAATATCTGCCAAATATGTTTCTGTGATTTTGATCTTTTATCAGCACAAGTTAGAATTATTTTTTTCTTGTCTTTTGTGATTCGTTCTATTTGATTCCTGATTGTGATTGTTCTATCAGAAAGATCTTTCATCTTTTTTTCTATGAGTGAATAATTTGTCCAATTCATGAATTGGATTTGAATGGTTGATTTGTGAATAATCTTATTATTTATTTCGGAATCTTTTCCATTTTCAGCCGTTTCATATACTTTCACCTTGCTCAATTCAAATAAGAATATTGGGTTTACTTTTGGAATTTCCTTCATTATTCGTTTTAGAACTAGAAGTATTTTAATGATCCATCTTGTTTTTTCTTTTGAAACTTTTAGAAGTAGAAAGAAATCCTTTTTAACTTTTCTAACTTCTTTTTGGAGTTCCTTATAAATGGGTTCAAAAAAGGAAGGTCGTTTTCGGGGATTCCCAAAAGGGAATTCCGCTTCCATTCCCCAAACCGTTAAAAAACAAAAATTGTCTTTTTTTCCTTTTTTTTTTATTTGATCCCTAGGATGAGATCGTATTTTAGATCTTCGCCAAGGTTTCAAACAGAAAGGAAATAGAATCTTTATCTGAATACCGTCTGCTAACCAATCTTTGGGAAATTCTGTTTCTGATAATTGAACACCATTATAAGTGCATTTAACATGCATTTCTCTATTCCACTCCTTCAAATCCTCATACCATTCGGGGAATTGGAATAATAGCATACGGCCAATATTTTTAGCAATTATCAATGAAGGCAATACAATGTATTTTCTAAGAAAAGATTGGGTTACTAACATCAAACCTCTTATTGTTTGAGCAAATATAATGCTATCCCAAGTTTCTGATATTACTATACGTTCATTTTCCTCTTTTTTTTCTTCGTTTTTTTTCTCTTTTTCCCTTGTCTCTTCCTCCTCAAAATCAAAATGTGAAATTTTCAATTCTGGTTCTCTCCCCTCTGGTTCTCTCCCCACCAAATTCCTAAAAATGAGATTCATCATTTCAGAGATATAAAAAGAAGAAAAAAAAAATGTTTTGTCTATTCGATCCAAAAAAAGCGGAGAATGCACATTTGCTTGAAACATTTCCCAAATAACCGTTTTACGTCTTTGAGCACGCATGGATCCTTTGATTATATCCCGACGAAAATCCGATTGTTGCGAGTAACGTATCAAAGCCACCTCTTCTGCTTGATCACTATTATTAGTATTATTTGTAGTTGTAATAGGGTTGGTATTCTGATTGTTATCAGTATAAATTACTACGCGTTTGGCTTTTCTTGAACGAATTTCATGATCTTCCTTAGATTCTTCCTCATTTTCTTCCTCCTGTTCTTCCAAATCATCAGTTAATTTGTATGACCACCGAGGAACCCTTTTATGGATTTCTTCTATTCCAATAGATTTATTTCTAATTATTGTTTGATCGTTTGGATCAGTTGTAATTACATCGAATACCCATTTTAAAGCTTTTGTTTGATTTTCAAAATCAATTCTTGTTTGCTCTCTCAATAAAGAATATTTTTTAAAATGCAAAATGGGTGCAGGCTCAAAAGGAAATTCTTTGATTGAGGTTAAGGAATTACCAATATAATTCAGTAATGATTCCCTATCAGGCGGATTCTTTTGATGTTCAAATTTTCTGGAATAATTAGAATTATTAGGAAGTAGCCCATAAATCTTATTTATCCAATTGATTTCTATGGAATCCTCCGTATCTGTAGAAGTGATTAAATCATTCATGATCATATGTGAATAGAATTTTTTTATTGTTCCACGATATGGTCCCCTCAAAAAGGGGTCATACGTTTTGGGCAAGTATTTTTGTTCGTTTTCATCATTGCATAATCTGGTCCTTTTTTCGAGCATATCTAGAGCAAGAAATCCCTTTTCTTTTTCTAGAGCTTTTGTTCGACTTATTAATTCATTGTTCAAGTTGTACTTTTTTTGCTCAT